TATATATGTATGTATGTATGTATGTATGTATGTATGTATGTTAAATAATAAGAAATATACAAATAATAAAATATTAATATTAAAAAAAAAAACTTGCCTGGCTGGCGGGGCGCGCTACGGTATGGGTGTGATGGATTGGTTAGTTGAGCAAAAGTAAGAAAAATAAATATAGATTATTAGAAATTAGGTTATATGTGTTCTTTTGCGTATAAAGATAAAAGGAGGATGAATACGTATGCTTGAATAAAGCAAATTGCTGACTCAAGGGTAAAGAAAATTAGTTGAGTAAAAATACAGATAACGAATCTGAAAGATATAGAGGAGAGTAGAGCTATTGAGAATATACCAATTAATCTTAGGAAGATGTGGCCTGCTGTTATGTTTCCTGCTAGTCGTATAGATAGAGTGAGTGGTCGGATTAATACTCTGATTGATTCTACGATGACAAGAAAAGATATAATTCATTCAGGTGCCCCTGCTGGCGCAAAATGGGCTACAGAGCTTTTGAAGTTATAAAAGAAACTGGAGATAATTAAGGCTAGTCATAGCGGAACTGCAAGGGTAAATGAGAAGAATATATGGGAGGAGGTACTGTATATATAAGGAATTAATCCTATGAAGTTAAATGCTAGGATGGTTAAAAATATGCTTATAAGAGTAAGTATTATACCTTTGAGATTTTTTGCTGGGGTTAAGTTTAAGAATTCGAATGTGATGAAGTTGAGTTTATGGAGGGTTAGTATTTTTTTATTGTTCTTAATGAATTGTATGGATGGGAGTGTAATTGTAACTAGAAAAATAGTAAGGAATAAAGTTAAGTTATTTATTAAAGAAAATCTATAGATATCAAATGAGGAGAAGATGTCGGTTATCATACAAGATCTGAATTTGTAATCATTTAAAACTTTGAAGGTTTTTAGTTTAAGTTAACTTAAGATCTTAAGAACCTCATCAGTAGATGCAGATATATAGGCAGATTCATACTACATCAACGAAGTGTCAGTATCAGGCGGCTGCTTCAAACCCGAAGTGGTGACCGGTAGAGAAGTGGTGGAAATATGTTCGAACTAGGTTAACTAGTAAAAATGTTGATCCAATTAGTACGTGTAGTCCGTGGAATCCTGTACTTACGAAAAAAGTAGATCCGTATACACTGTCTGCAATTGTGAATGGTGCTTCTAAGTATTCATTAGCTTGGAGGAATGTAAAATATATACCTAGAATAACAGTAATAGATAGAGATTGGAGGGCGTTAGATCGATTTCCTTCTATTAGCCTATGGTGAGCTCAGGTAACTGTTACTCCTGATGCTAATAGGACTGCGGTATTTAATAATGGTACACTAAAGGGATTTAGTGGTTTGATTCCAATAGGTGGTCAGCAACATCCGATTTCAGGTGTAGGTGAGAGTCTTCTATGGAAGAAAGCTCAAAAGAAGGCAAAAAAGAAGCATACTTCTGATAGAATGAATAGAATTATTCCTAATCGTAGTCCTTTTGTAACATAAGAGGTGTGATGGCCTATGAATGTAGCTTCGCGAATTACATCACGTCATCATTGAATTGCGGATAGAGAGGTTAGTGCTAGCCCAATTAGGAGTAGCGATACTGTGTGGGTGTGGAACCATACTGTTATACCTGAAGTTATACAAAATGCTCCTGCAGCGGTGGTTAGGGGTCAAGGTCTTACTTCAACTAAGTGGAAGGGGTGTCGGATCATTAATACTGGAGTGGTATTTATAATTCTTTTTACAAAACTTTCTATTTGGAAGATAGATGTACTTTTTATACTAGAATTATTATCAATTTCATTTAGATAAAAGTCTATATTTTGAACTAGATTTTATAATTTTGATTGTGGGGATTGATGATCATGAATTGATTCTGCTTAGTGTTATGATGATTAGAGTAATGGATAGGTATAATAGGACTCAGCTAGTTGGGGCTACGTGTGGCATAGAAATTCACCTGTAAGGTAATTTTAGCTTGACAAGTTAATGTTATATATTAACTAGAATTTCTTATGAAGATGATTTTGTTACTCATTTGATGAATTCAGGTGAGTTAATGGCTTCAATTGCGATAGGTATGAAAGTGTGGTTTGCACCGCAAATTTCTGAACATTGACCGAAATAAAGACCTGGGAGAAGAATAGTAAATCCAATTTGGTTTAGGCGACCGGGAATAGCATCTACTTTTACTCCAAGCGATGGAATGGCTCATGAATGAATTACGTCGGCTGCGGTAATTAATATTCGGATTTCAAGACCGGTAGGTAATACTACACGATTATCTGTTTCTAGAAGACGATATTCGCCTAATTTAAGGTCACTAGTAGGGGTTATATATGAGTCTATGTCTACGGATATAAAGTCAGAATATTCATATCTTCAATATCATTGGTGGCCAATTGCTTTTAGGGTTACTGAAGGAGAAGTGATTTCGTCTATAATGTAAAGTAATCGTAAAGATGGGATGGCAAGAAATAATAGAACTATAGCTGGTAGAATTGTTCAAATAGTTTCGATTTCTTGTGCTTCAAGAATTTGGCGGTTAGTATATTTGTTTGTTATAATAATAACTAGCGCATAGCCAATTACTGTTATTACAAGGGTTAGGACTAGTAGTGCGTGGTCGTGGAATTGAATTAGTTGAATTATTACAGGGGATGCACCGTCTTGTAGAGATAATTGACCTCAAAATGGCATCTAAGTGAGTTTATAAAACATGGGCCTAATTAACAGATAGGTGCCTTTGGCATTCACTTAGTTATGGTGATGTAATTAGTCCTGTTTCGTTTAGGTTATGGAAGTTTATGGGAAGCCTTTCGTTGGATGTAGTTCATTCCAAGGAAGTAGGTATATGGGCTCTTGCCACTACGCCGCGTTGTGATGCGAATCTTTCTCATAAAATAAAAATAAATAGTATGAGTGCTACAAATGATATTAGGGATCCTATTGATGATACTACATTTCATTTAATGAGGGCATCAGGGTAATCTGAGTATCGGCGTGGTATACCACTAAGTCCTAGGAAATGTTGAGGAAAAAAAGTTATATTTACTCCAATAAATATTAGGAAGAATTGTGCTTTTGATCAACGTGCATGTAAGGTTATTCCTGTTATTAGTGGGAATCAATGTGTAAATGCTGCAAATAAGGCAAAAACGGCCCCTATACTTAGGACGTAGTGGAAGTGTGCTACTACATAGTATGTGTCGTGTAGTATTACATCTAGTGAGGAGTTTGATAATATAATTCCAGTAAGTCCTCCTATGGTGAATAAGAAAATAAATCCTAGAACTCATAGTATTGGTGTTTCAAATTTGATTTTTGACCCGTGTAAAGTTGCTAATCATCTAAATACTTTAATGCCAGTGGGTACGGCAATAACTATAGTAGCTGCTGTAAAATAGGCTCGAGTATCTACGTCAAGGCCTACTGTAAATATGTGATGAGCTCACACAATGAACCCTAAAATTGCAATTCCAATTATAGCATAAATTATACCTAATGTACCGAAGGGTTCTAATTTAGCTGAGTAGTGAGCTACGATGTGTGATACGGCTCCGAATCCTGGTAGAATTAGAATGTATACTTCTGGATGACCAAAAAATCAAAATAGATGTTGATATAGGACAGGGTCTCCACCCCCAGCTGGATCAAAGAAGGAGGTGTTTAGGTTTCGATCTGTTAGTAATATAGTAATGGCTCCTGCTAATACCGGTAAGGATAATAGGAGTAAAATTACTGTAATTATTACGGCTCATACAAATAAAGGAATTCGTTCTAGACGTATACCATTTCATCGTATATTGATAACAGTTGTAATAAAGTTTAGGGCTCCTAGAATTGAGGATGCTCCGGCTAAATGAAGGGAGAAGATAGCTAGATCTACAGAAGGTCCAGCGTGTGCTAGATTACTTGCTAGAGGTGGGTATACAGTTCATCCAGTTCCTGCTCCTTTTTCTACTGCAGCTGATCTTACTAATAAAATTAGGGAAGGGGGTAGTAGTCAAAAACTAAGATTATTTAGTCGTGGAAATGCTATGTCTGGAGCACCTAGTATTAATGGTAGTAATCAATTTCCGAATCCGCCAATAAATATAGGTATTACTATAAAGAAAATTATAATAAAGGCATGTGCGGTAACTATGGTATTGTATAGTTGATCTCTGCCTAGAAATGATCCTGGTTGTGTGAGCTCAATTCGGATTAGTAGTCTTATTCCTGCTCCTACTATGCCGGCTCAGACGCCAAGAATAAAATATAGAGTGCCAATATCTTTGTGATTAGTGGAATATAGTCAACGCATAAATAAATATAATAATTGGAATATAGATTAAAGAGACGATATTAAGTATGGGAATTAAGTAGTGTGTTTTGGGTGTGGATTGTGTGTAGTTTATGGAGTTTATATTTAAAATAGAGATGGCTAGTATTAGATAAAAGTATAAAGTTATTAAGGATCCTAGAATTAGAACTATTAGTAAAGGGGTGTTGAAATCCATTAGAAGAATTATTACACATAGTTTTGGAAGAAATCCTGTGAGTGGTGGTAGGCCTGCAAGGGAGAGGAGGAGAATGATTATAGTTAGTTGAAGTTCTTTGGATTTGTTTAGTATATTGGAAGATTGTTTTATAGTAGATCTGCAGATTAGGATGTAGAAAATGGGTAGGACTAGTATGACATATAAGGAGAAATATATTATACAAAATATAGGTATATTAATATATAGTATGCTTATTATTCATCCTATGTGGTTAATTGATGAATAGGCTAGAAGTTTTCGCAGGTTGGTTTGGTTTATTCCTATAATCCCTCCAATTAGAGAATTTATTCCTGCAATTAGAGCGAATGTTTGTTGGCTGTTATAGGTTAAGATTATAGAGATTAGAGTAATGGGGGCGATTTTTTGTCACGTAGATAAGATTAGTCTTCTGGTTCAGTTAATTGATGCTATTACTGAAGGGAATCAAAAAAAAGCAGGGAATCTTCCTAGTTTTAATAATAGAGCTAGTATTAAGATAAGGTTAAGAAATCTTGAGAGATTTGATGTAAAGTAAATAGAGTATCTTGCTAATAGTAATATAGCTGATCCAAGGGCTTGTACTAGAAAGTATTTAATTCTTGCTTCGGTTTCTATGTTTTGGTTTGATGATATTAGGATAGGGATAAAGCTTATTAGATTTAGTTCTATTATTATTCAAACGCATACCCAAGATGTGCTGGTAAGAGCTAGTATAGTTCTTCTAATTAGGGTAAGGGAGGTAATGAAGGTTAGTGAATTGAATATCATAAGAGTTAGGAGGAATTGAACCTCCAAACTAAAGTTAGAAGCTTTTGTTTAACCCAGTTTTACTCTATGATGATCAGTCTAGGGAACCTTGGTGTCATTCGTATAGAATTCCTATTAGAAGAATGAAAAGGAATAAGTTAGCGACAAGTATTAAATAGGTTTGTTGAATGTTGACTAAATAGAGTGGCACTGGTATAAGTAAAGCAATTTCGATGTCAAATACAATAAAGATGATGGCTAGGAGGAAAAATCGTAAGGAAAATGGAATTCGTGCTTGGTGATTTGGGTCGAATCCGCATTCGAATGGAGATTGTTTATCTGAATTTCTTGTGAGATGTATTCTTAGGATATAAGACATAATATATACAATTGAAACTAGTATAAAAACGATAAAAAATGTGATTAGTATTAAATTCATTATCTTTTAGATGATCCGGAAACTGAGTGTTTTCTCGTGATTAAAAGGCACGTGCTTAAATACAAGCTCCCCGGATGAATACTGGGGTATTATCCATAATTAACAGCATCAATGTTATCCGTTCGTCCGGCGCAGTATTTTAGAATTTATATGTTAAAGTCTATAGGTTTTGTTTAGATTATTTTAGGTTTGTATTTTTAGGTATTATGAGCTAAATATTTTTTAGTGGTATTAGGATTATTAATATAGCTAGAATAAGTGGTAAGAATGTTTTTCATGTAAGAGCTATTAAGAAATCATACCGTATACGGGGCAGAGTAGCTCGTACTCAGATGAATAGAATAGAAATTATTGTAGTGAAGAGAATTAGGATTAAGGAATGTTTTATTAGTGTTGAGGAGAAAAAAAGGGCGGATGTAATTACACTTATAGCTAGAATTCTTGTATATTCTGCTATAAAGATTAGGGCAAATATACCTCTTCTGTATTCTACGTTGAATCCAGACACAAGTTCAGACTCACCTTCTGCAAAATCGAAGGGTGTACGATTGGTTTCGGCAAGGATGGAAATAAATCATATAATTGATACAATAAGTAGTATAAGAATAACTCAGGATTTATTGGAGTTGGTTATAAGTGTAAAGTCTATATTTAGTTTTAGTGTTAACATAGAAATTAGAATTAGTGCTATTCTGATTTCATATGAAATGGTTTGGGCGATGCCACGAAGAGCTCCTAGTAGTGCATATTTGGAGTTAGACCCTCAACCCGCGATGAAAGTGGAGTAGACATTTATTCTTGATACACATATGAAATATAGTACTCCGAACTGCATTCAGAAAGAATTGTTTTGGTGAGGAAAAATAACTCATATTAATAAAGCAAGCATAAGGCCTAACATTGGTGCTATAATAAAAGGTGTTTTGTTGGCTGTAAATGGGAATACTTGTTCCTTGAAGAATAATTTTATTGCATCAGCAAATGGTTGAGGGATACCTATTAATCTAACTTTGTTTGGTCCTTTTCGTAGATGAAAGTAACCTAGAAATTTACGTTCTATTAAAGTATAAAATGCTATAGCTAATAAAATTATTAAAAATGAGATTGTAATAGAAATAGTAGAGGGAATTAACATTAACTACGGATTGTGATTCATATTTAGGGTTTAAACCTAGTGCACTATTCTGCCACATAGTTTAATTGTTTTTTATATAAACCACCAGGTGAGTCGAACACCTTTTCATGATGTTCAAAATCATTTATTACCCTAAAGGTGGTTGCAGATGCTTTAAGGCACTGGTTAAGTGCAAATTAACTGTTCTATTTAAACTAAACTACAAATTAATAAGTGGATGATTGACTCCTTGTTTTGATCCTAAATCGAATGCACTATTCTGCCAACTTATTATTAGAGTAATTAAAATTAGAGTTAGGTCTTGTTAAGATTTATTTAGATCCTTTCGTACTATAAATAAAAGTTTATGATGAATTGAAGATAGAATCTAACCTGGCTTACGCCGGTCTGAACTCAGCTCATGTAGGATATTAAAGGTTGAACAAACCTTCTTTATGTGACTTCTGCATCACATAGATTTCCTAAGCCAACATCGAGGTGCCAATCTTTCCTGTTAATAAGGTCTCTGTAGGAAAATTAGCCTGTTATCCCTAAGGTAGCTTGATTTTATGATCTTTAAAGGGTCATATTGTATGAATTATTTTTCTGTTTGTTTAGAGATGATGCTCCCTGGTCGCCCCAACCGAACTGTTGCTAAAATAGTTATTTTAGGTTAGAGTAAAGCTCTATAGGGTCTTCTTGTCTTTCAATTTAATTTAAGTTTCTTCACTTAATGACTAGTTTTTATAATGTTAATTAGAGACAGCTTAAATTTCATTAACCCATTCATTCCAGTCCACAATTAATGGACAAATGATTATGCTACCTTTGCACGGTCAGGGTACCGCGGCCATTTAATAATATATATCATAGGGCAGAGTAATACTTTTAATATATTTTTCTAAAAGCAATGTTTTTGATAAACAGTTGAATTTAAAATTTGCCGAGTTCCTTTTATTAATATTATTTAATACTTGTATTTACAGATTTAGTTTACTAGAAAGTTGTAGTAATTATCTATATATGAGATATCATTTAATGGTTTAGTTATTTTTTAATTTTATTTAACGGTTAAGCAATAATAGATGGCTGGTTTTAGGCCTACGTTTAGCTTTATAGTTTTTAGAAAAATAGATAGAATTATTATGGCTTATCCTATAATAACTTACTTTTATTTTTAAATAAAGTTCTGATAAACAGAGTTTAATAGAAACCAGATATTATCTAATGCGGTTGGTATGTAGCCTCTAAAACTTAGTTTTATAATAGTATTGTAACACTAAATATTGGGTTCTTAACAACTAAGTTTCAGCTCCTTTAGATTTCGGGTGATGTCTTTTAAGGGTGGTTCTTGTAAATCCATTATGCACGAGGTACGAGGGGCTCTACTTTTAGTTTTTAAATAGTGATCCATTTCTGTTTTTGTATTATTAGTATATTTATTGTTTTTTTTTCGGTGTAAAATTTAAGAGTATTTGTGGGAATGCAAGATAAATATGGTATTTTTTTCTTAGTGTAAATAAGAGGCATTATTTATATGCTATATCTTGAGATACAGCTTCCGCTACATCTACTATGTTACGACTTATCCTCTCTTTCGAGAGGAGTGACGGGCGATATGTACTTGTTCTAGGTCGTTAGTCATTTAGAAATTTTGTTCTAAATTACAACTAAGTCCACCTTATAGTATATTTAAATTACTACTTTGTATGTTTAAATTAAAATTATCACCCATCATCACCTATCTATAGGTTGTACTTTGACCTGACGTAGATGTTGATAACATTTTTGCTTACTGACCTATAATGGGTGCACTTTCGACGGCAGTACACAGACTGATATATTCAAAGATAGGAAGGGTATACGTGGATTATCGGGTTATGAGACAGGTTCCCCTAGTGTGATAGAACACCGCCAATTTCTTTAGATTTTAAACTGTTGTTTGTATTGTCCGATAATTTATAAAGGCTATAAATAGAAGGGTATCTAATCCTTGTTTTAGTTTATAGTTAATATTTAAGATAATTTAGGTTCTCGAAATTTTTAGATTATACCCATAATTTTTTTTTATTTTATCAAATATTTTATCTTTTATATATTAAAATAAGTACTATCGTCTAACCGCGGCAGCTGGCACGAGTATGGCCGACTTTATTAATTTTTACCACTTCATGTTTTTCATATTGAGTAGAGTTTACTACTGTTTATAGGGTTCATTGAGCTATAGGTTTTACATGTAGTTTATCATTATATTTAACACATAAGCTAGAATCAAACTTTAGTAAGAGAGATTAACTCTTTTTCGGGGTATGAACCCACTAGCTTATATAGCTTATCTTACTTTTTAAGTAGAAGAATTTTTAGGTCTCTTTTAAACTTGCAATTTAAAGTTGTATATCAACTATTCTACTAGATTAATCTAATTAAGATTTCTGGTTTTGCAATTAATATAAGTGATGGGATTAAGTGTAGAAGAAGGATTGTTATATCTTTGGAGTTTAAAGCGTTATATGAATTTGAGTATGAGTTTATGAGGCCATGGTTTATGGTAGAGTACATATATAGTGAATATGCGGCTGTTATAAAGGTAAGAAGGGCTAGTGGAATTATTAGGTTTATTGAAATGTAGGTGGATGCCGTAATTAATAGTACTTCTCTAAAAAGATTGATTGAAGGAGGGGTTGATATATTTATTGCTATAAATAAAAATCAAAATATTGATATAGTAGGGCTAAAGATTAAAACTCCTTTTGATAAAATAATTCTTCGTGTGCTAAATAGGTCATAATTTATATTTGCTATTACAAATATAGCGGAAGATACTAGTCCATGGGCAATTATTATGGTCAATGCGCCTGTTATTCCTCAAACAGAATTAGATAGTATAGCGCATAATATTAATCCTATATGGCCAATTGAGGAATAGGCAATTAGTGATTTTAGATCCCTTTGTCGTAAACAGATTAAGCTTGTTAATAGGGCACCTATAATGGCTACTCTTCTATATACAGGTAAAATTTTTGAGGATTCGTATGGTAGGAGAAATGATACGCGTATTAATCCATAACCTCCTAATTTTAGTAAAATTGCAGCTAGGATTATGGAGCCTGCAACAGGTGCTTCTACATGAGCTTTTGGTAATCATAGGTGAACTGTGTATATTGGGAGTTTTACTATAAATCCTATGATTATGAAAACTCAGATTAGTTCAGGTAGAGCGATATTCGAAGGAAATCTAAATATTATTCATATGTATATATAAGGAGTTTTGGATTGGTTGAACAACATAAAGAATGTTGCTAGTATAGGAAGAGACGCAGTTACTGTATATATCATGAAGTATATAGCTGCTTGTATACGCTCTGGTTGATACCCTCAAATTAAAATAAGTATTACTGTGGGGATTAAAGATGCTTCGAATCAAATATAGAATAACAATATATTTGATGCTCTAAAACATAGCATTAAGATAAATAGAAGGGCTAAAATCAGATTTAGAAATAGTGTCGAACGGTTTTTTATGTTATAAATTTTTGTTCTGGCAATAATTATTATTCCTGCGATTCATGCAGATAGGCTTATTAGTGTTAAGGAGATGTTATCAAATGATTCTATGTAGGAGAAATTGGAATATACGGAGGTATTTGAGTATAATAATAGTAGTGATATTGCTATAATTATTAAAATTAATGGGATGTAATTTCATGATTGTATAGTTAGGGCAGGTAATAAGGTAAGAGTAAATATAATGAATTTTAGAGTTAGCATGAGTTTATAGAGAGGTTTTTAATTATATCGGATCCGGTTTTTCGAGTTATATTTACTAATAGGCTTAGGCCTATACTAGCTTCGCATGCACCAAGAGTAAGAATTAAAATGCTTAATAATATGTTTATCATGTTGGTTTGCATGCTGACGGAAGAAGCTGTTATTATAAGGATTAGAGTAATAGCTTCTAATGTAAGAAGGGCTATGAGTAGATGATTGTTTTTGGTTAAGAGGATAATAGTAGATATAATAAATATAAGAATAAGTAATCTGGTTAAATTCATTAGAACTGAGAATATTAATTCTATCTATGATTTACAAGACCATTGCTTAGATTGTTAGCTTTCAGTTCTCAGATAACGTGTGATACGATTGTTGACGTCCAAGGTCAATATTTTAAGATAAATTACTATCTGTGTGTATAATATTAAATATAACTTAGACGTGAAAAGTCTATGTGTTTTTTACACCATATACAATTTATGAATTTTAAGTATATTTAGAAGCAGAGCTATTTTATCATCTTCAGTGATACGATTTTTTTAATCTATCTAAATAATTAATCATTATTACAAAAATAAAGGTTAATCTGACCCTATATATTAAATATCTTATGGGTGACGGGTTTCATTTAGTTAATTTCATGTTAATTTTATTAATTAAGTTATTTAATCCTAGTGTTCTTAATAGCTCTAGTCAGGATTGGTCAATTACTGAAAGTGAGTTTTTGGCTAATATGAGAGGTTGTTTTAATATGAATTGTGATGATAAAGGTGTTATAAATCATATTAAACAGGATATAAAGTGTAATTTTTGATGGAGTATTGCAAATTTTTGACAGCCGATAATATATCTAGATAATATACCAAGTGAAATTATAAGTAAGGGACAGAATTTTTCTAAAGCGGAAATTGATACCAGTATGGATGATTGTGGGTATATTCAAGAGGTTAACCTTCCTATTACTACTGATGCTATAGTTATAGTTATTATGGGTTTGGTAATTTGTGTTGGTTCTTCTATGCAGTTATAGGAGACGGCATTTTTGGGCCTTCATAGAACAGCTATTATGAATCGGAAGCTATAAAAAGATGTAAATCCAATAGAAAATATAATTAGAGAATAGGTGAAAGAATTAGTAATGTTTATACATATTGTTTCTAAAATTAGATCTTTGGAATAAAATCCTGTTAGATAGGGTAATCCACATAGTGCTATATTGGCGATTGTAATACAGGTTAGGGTTACGGGCATATTTTTTCTTATATTTCCTATTCATCGAAGGTCTTGATTGTGTTGATGGGAGTGAATTATTAAGCCAGCACAAATAAATAATAGGGCTTTAAACAGAGCATGTATTAATATGTGGAAGTAAGCAAGTTGTGGGAGACCCAGGCCTAGGCTAGTTATTATTATTCCAAGTTGGCTTAGAGTAGATAGGGCAATGATTTTTTTTATATCACATTCTGTTATAGCTCTTAATCCAGCTATTATTATAGTTAATGTAGCCATAATAAGTAGAAACTTATTAAATCAGCTAATTTGTGCAAGTATAGGATAGAAGCGAATTGATAAAAATACACCTGCCGTTACTAAAGTGGAAGAATGAACTAGAGCTGATACTGGGGTGGGTGCAGCTATTGCTGCAGGCAATCAACTTGAGAATGGAATTTGAGCTCTTTTGGTTATTGCTGCAATAATAATTATTCCTGTTTGTAGGCTTATAAATTGAGTGTTATATATGTTGATAATGTTTCAGTGGCCTTGGTTTAAAGTTAAAGCAATGGAGAGAAGTAAAAGGGCATCACCAATTCGGTTGGTAAGTGCAGTAATTAGGCCCGCAGCCAATGATTTGGGATTTTGGTAATAGATTACTAGAATAAATGAGACAATACCTAAACCATCTCATCCTAGCAAGAGTATAATAAAATGAGGGATATAGATTAGGAAGTTCATAGATATTACGAATAAAATTACTATATAGGAAAACCGGTCTTTAAATTTGTCGTCTTTTATGTATTCAGAGGAAAATTGTATTACATTTGCTGAAATAAGTAGTACTACAAGGGAGAATAATGATCCTTTGGGGTCATAAAGAAGAGTTATATTTATAGGGGTATTATTTACAAGTAAATTTAATTCTATAAGAGTAGTAGAATTATAATATAGACAATTTAAAGTTGGTACTATTAGGCATAGTAATAGTAACCATAATAGTTTTCTAGTTGTCATATTAATTTTATAATTGTTTCTATTTAAGAAGGTTTGGTTATATAATTTGGAGTAATAACTGGATTTGGAGTAGTTTAATTTATTTGATAGGAAGTGTATAGTTTTTTTATTTAATAGTTGCATATAAAATAAGGATATTGAAAAATTATATATGTTTGAAGTTACAATTCAATAGTTTGACTTAACTTACCTTATTTAGAGTATATGTAAATTTATATGACGAGGAGTGGCTTAGAAGAAAGGGCGTATAGGGCCTTTACTTTGTGATACGATTTTTATAATTACTAGCATAATAAATAATAATATTAAAATTAAAAATAAGAGAATTGGGTAATAGTTGGTTTTATATAAGGAATGGATATTGAATGAGTAGTTTATATTAATATTAATAGAGATGGTATTGAAAATAATAAAAAATAGTACTAGGGACGGCAGGAGAATTAAGAAGTTTTTGGGTAAGAGGTTAGTTCGGTTGTTAGAAGATAACGAAATAAAGTATGAAAATATAATTAGTATACCCCCAACATAAATTAGAAAAATAATAAATCCGTATCACGAGCTGATAGAGAAAGCGAATGTCTGAGCAAGAATAAGGGCCATCATTAAGATAGTCAATCCTATAACTATGGGAGTTTCCGCAAAGGCTAGAATAAGTATTATTGGTAGGATTAAAGATAGTAAGAGAGTCATTAAGCAAGAGGAGATGAAATTCCGATTATAGATTTAAAATTTCTATTACTTTGGTGCTTAGTTATCTTGCCACTAGGTTTTTTTAGTAAATGAGGTGTTGTGTTATGACAAGAGGAGGAAATTCCATGGTTAGTTTTACAGACTATTTCTTTAGTTCAGACATCTTGTCATTTAAGTTAAAGTATAAAGAGAAGATGAGTACTGTGTCTTTTTTCAAATTATTATATGAGATTAATAGGATTACGGATGTAAGTAAATAAGGTGATTTATAGAAGTATTGTTTAAGATGCATGTGGTATATGTATTATGACTATTATTCAAGGGATTAACCCATTTTCCGCGCCAAAAACGAATGTAAGAAATTATACTATTGAATAAAGTATTATATATCTGGAATTTATTAGAAGATAAATATAATATAATGGTCGAGGAGTTTGTTTCGTTTTTCGATGTTAATAGAGCAGGTTGTTACATGATATAGAATTTTATAATTAGACTAGTTTTAGACAGTTTAAATGGGTTTCTGAATAAGAAATATATATATATATATATATATATATATATATATTTACAAGCATAAATCTAAATAAAAGAATAGTAGTGATAACGCAAATAGTTAGATAGATTGTGTATTAAGTAAAGATATACAGAATAAGGATACGATTGATATATATATTTGAAACCACAATTCAATAGTTTAATTTAACTTACCTTATTAAAACAATGGTATAAATTTACCTCTTTTTGAGCCGAAATCAAAATGCATTTTTGCTTATTGTTTGCTTTAAGTTAATTTGTCTCATAATTTTCTAAGGACAGGGGCAATGATAAAGTAGGAGAAGTAAATAACAGTGAATAATTGACCGATTAGGATATATGGTTCTTCAACTGGTCGACCTCCGATTCATGTTAGAATTAGGAAGGAAGCAACTATAATTCAGAATATAAATTGGTTTAATGGGTAGAATACAAGGCTCCGTTTTTGGTGTATATGTGTTATAGGCAGGATGAAAAGAATCAGAATTGAAGCAAGGAGGGCAATTACCCCACCTAATTTATTAGGAATTGATCGGAGAATGGCATATACTCATAAAAAATATCATTCAGGTTTAATATGGATAGGTGTAGCTAATGGGTTAGCCATTAGAAAATTTTCAGGGTCAGTAAATATATTAGGAGAATATATTACTAAAAGAAGAAGTCCAGATAGAGCAATTACAAATCCTAAGCCATCTTTAATTGAGTAGTATGGATGGAATGATACACGTTCTGAATCGCTATTTAATCCTAGGGGGTTATTAGAGCCTGTTTGGTGAAGAAATATAATGTGGATTACAGTTACTGCTATTATAATAAAAGGGAGAACAAAATGAAATGAAAAAAATCGATTTAAGGTAGCGTTATCAACGGCAAACCCTCCTCATAGTCATTCTACTAGAGACTTTCCAATGTAGGGGATCGCTGAAAGAAGATTAGTGATTACTGTGGCACCCCAAAAACTTATTTGTCCTCAAGGTAGGACATATCCTATAAATGCAGTAGCCATAGTTAAAAGTAATAGTACTACACCAAGATTTCAGGTTTCGGATATAAGATAAGACCCGTAGTATATACCTCGAGCTGCGTGAATATAAATAAATAAAAAAAACATAGATGCTCCATTTGCGTGAGTGTAACGTATTATTCAACCGTATTCTACATCTCGATTAATGTGTATTACTGAAGAAAAAGCATACTCAACATTAGGGGCGTAGTGTATGGCAAGAAAAATACCTGTTACAGTTTGAATAACTAAACATAGACCTAGTATTGCACCATAATTTCATCAAATTGAAATGTTATTGGGGGCAGCTAGGTCTACTAATGATCTATTTAATACTTTTAATAATGGGTGGCGAGTGCGGATTGGGTGATTCATATTTAGTTAAATAAATATTAATAAGATAGCTTTTATAAGGGAGAATGGACTACATATTATATAAATAGATAAGGTATTAATTTGGTAAATTAGAAGAAAGTTATTAGATGACAACAGGAGTAGAAAGAATGAATTTTCTAATTATCATATTTTATAGATAGTTTCTATTTATTTTTGTTAGTTGTGTGTTTTAAGAATTTAAATTTATTCAGTAATAAGTAATTCTAAATTTCAGCTAGAAGATTATTTTATAATCAGAATTTAACTAGTAATTTAAAGTTATATATTTAACAAATATGGTTAGGTAGTAATATAAATAATAATTTTAAATTTATTGCTTCTTAAATTCTGTAAGTGAATTAAAGTTTGCCGACGAATTAGCGCGCCCCGCCCGCCCGTCCTAAAGATAGGAAATATTTACTCTCTTTTTTTTTTTTTTTTTTTT